TAAGAATCAAATCTTTCTATTACTGTCTTGGATCCACAATTAATCCTCTGGATCCTTAGGGTTGGCATATTCTTTTATATTCTGCAGTTTCCCCCAAGCAAGCCGTTTTATACCTATCCCGTATATTGTCCTTTTCGTTCCCTATTGATGGAATAAAACCTTAAGTTATTACTTATTATTAGTTAGTTATTAGACGAGATTTTACGAAAAAAAGATTTATAGAATAAAACAAATATTTCTTTTTTTTTTTTTTTTCGATGCGAATTTGACACGACATAGGAGAAAGTACTCTTTATCATGATATTTATAATGAAGAGGGGTTCCATCATATTATATTCATGTATAGTGACATATTACCCCCGAATTTCCACAAAACAAAAAAGAATTTTTTTCAATACTCAAACTCCCTATTTTATTAGTTACTAAAAAAATTCTAGTGATTGGATTTCTATGTTTATTTTATATAGGAAATAAAATATTCAAATTCAAATAAATAAATTTTGGATCGAATGACTATTCATCTATTGTATTTTCATGCAAATAGGAGGCAAGAAAAGTCTATGGAAAGATGGTGGTTTAATTCGATGTTGTTTAAGAAGGAGTTCGAATGCCGGTGTGGGCTAAATAAATCAACGGAAAGTCTTGGTTCTATTGAAAATACCAGTGAAGGTGATGAGCCGGATATAAAAGATAGGACTAAAAACATTCAGAGTTGGGGGGGTCATGACGATTCTAGTTACAGTAAGGTTGATCATTTATTCGTCGTTAAAGACATTCGGAATTTCATCTCCGATGACACTTTTTTAGTTAAGGATAGTAATGGAGACAATTTTTCCATATATTTTGATATTGAAAATCAAATTTTTGAGATTGACAACAATCATTCGTTTCGGAGTGAACTAAAAAATACTTATTGGAATTCTAGTTATCTGAATAATGGATCTACGAGCGAAGATACCTACTATAATCATTACATGTATGATACTCAATATAGTTGGAATAATCATATTAATAGTTGCATTGACAGTTATCTTCAGTCTCAAATTTGGATTGAGACTTCCATTGTAAGTGGAGGGGATAATTACAGCGATAGTTACATCTATAGTTCCATTTGTGGTGAAAGTAGAAATAATAGTGAAGGAGAGGTTTCGGATATACAAACCCACGTGAAGGGGAGCGATTTTACTATAATAGAAAGTTCTAATGATCTCGATGTAACTCAAAAATATAGGCATTTGTGGGTTCAATGTGAAAATTGTTATGGATTAAATTATAAGAAATTTTTGAAATCAAAAATGAATATTTGTGAACAATGTGGATATCATTTGAAAATGAATAGTTCAGAAAGAATCGAACTTTCGATCGATCCTGGTACTTGGGATCCTATGGATGAAGACATGGCCTCTCTGGATCCCATTGAATTTCATTCGGAGGAGGAACCTTATAAAGATCGTATTGATTCTTATCAAAAGAAGACAGGATTAACCGAGGCTGTTCAAACAGGCATAGGCCAACTAAACGGCATTCCCGTAGCAGTTGGGGTTATGGATTTTCAGTTTATGGGGGGTAGTATGGGATCCGTAGTTGGGGAAAAAATAACCCGTTTGATTGAATACGCTACCAAAAAGTTGCTACCTCTTATTATAGTATGTGCTTCGGGGGGGGCACGCATGCAAGAAGGAAGTTTGAGCTTGATGCAAATGGCTAAAATTTCGTCTGCTTTATATGATTATCAATCAAATAAAAAGTTATTTTATGTATCAATCCTTACATCTCCTACTACTGGCGGAGTAACAGCCAGTTTTGGTATGTTGGGTGATATCATTATTGCCGAACCCAACGCCTATATTGCATTTGCAGGTAAAAGAGTAATTGAACAAACATTGAATACAACAGTACCTGAAGGTTCACAAGCCGCTGAATATTTATTCCAGAAGGGTTTATTCGACCTAATCGTACCGCGTAATCTTTTAAAAAGCGTTCTTAGTGAGTTATTTCAGTTCCATGCTTTCGTTCCTTTGAATCAAAATGAAACAGAGCACTAAGTTCAACAATTATTTGTTATTTGTAATAAACGAGTAGTTAGTTTATCGGAATCAAAGGAAATAAAAATGGAATTTTCTTTGGTGGCATAAGTTCGAATTGTAGAACGAATCAAAAGTTGTGGATAATTTTTTTTTACTTATATTTCTTATTTCTGATTCTTAATTAAATTTTTAATTAAGAAGTCTCTATTAAAAAAAAAGATTGAATTCTTCAAATTAGGCAAACAAAACTAATTTCTTATTTTTATCTTACGTATCAAATAAAATATAAAAAATAAAGAGTTTTTTTTTTATTTTTCTCTATTTCCATTTCCCCAAAATCCCTTATTTAGCTAAAAATCTCTGTTGGTTCGGATTCTAACGAATCTTTCGATAATGTGTAACAAACTCTTTCTTTATTAAATTAGAATACAAGAATAAAAGACAAAGAAAAGAAAAAATAGATTATCATACATACCTTTCCCTTTCGTGTAGAATAAAAAGAAAAGATTCGAAAGATAAAAAAGATAAATAAATGAATTTATTTCCTTCTACACTCCTTGCGTTTATTCTATATATTTACTTAGATATTTAAATATAGATATATAGATACTTAGATCTATACTAAGAATTTAAAATTGAATTAAATTAATAATAAAATATAAATTTCAAATTCATAAGAATTCAAATTCTTAATTATAATTATTATAAGATATCTTTATTTATAAATAATAATAACAGGTACAAATAATAAATCGAGGCACCCATTCTATGATAACTTTCAGCTTTCCCTCTATTTTTGTGCCTTTAGTAGGCCTAGTATTTCCGGCAATTGCAATGGCTTCTTTATCTCTTCATGTTCAAAAAAATAAGATTATTTAGATCCGATGGGACCCAATATCTTCCATTTTTTCAAAACTTAGATTTGTATCATAGCACGGACATATATTTAGTAGAATATAGTATAACATGTAATTTTTGCCGAACATAAAGGAAAGAACTCTTATGCCTGCATAAACACGATATATGGTTAAATGAATTCTAGCTGTTTTCAAATCGATCAGGATCGCCGGATGGCTGAAATAGAAAGTCAGCGGATCTGTATGTATAGTGGGATCATATGAAGAGTATGCTATTATTTTAGATTTAATCAATTTGATGAATTACTCCTAAAGGTTCACACCAAACTAGTGCTAGTTGATGAGAGTTACTTCGGAAACAAAAAAAGTAAAGTCAAAATAATTTGAAGTATTCTCTCAATTCTAATAAAATGTAATCGGATCAAGTATGAGTTTGCGATCAGAGCATATATGGATAGAACTTATAAAGGGGTCTCGAAAAATAAGTAATTTCTGCTGGGCCTTTATCCTTTTTGTAGGTTCAGTAGGATTCTTATTGGTTGGAATTTCCAGTTATCTTGGTAGAAATTTGATATCTTTTTTTCCGTCTCAGCAAATCGTTTTTTTTCCACAAGGGATCGTCATGTCTTTCTACGGAATCGCGGGTCTCTTTATTAGCTCCTATTTGTGGTGCACAATTTCCTGGAATGTAGGCAATGGTTATGATCGATTCGATAGAAAGGAAGGCATAGTGTGTATTTTTCGTTGGGGATTTCCTGGAAAAAATCGTCGCATATTCCTCCGATTCCTTATAAAAGATATTCAGTCCATTCGAATAGAAGTTAAAGAGGGTATTTTTGCACGCCGTGTCCTTTATATGGAAATTCGAGGCCAGGGGACCATTCCCTTAACTCGTACTGATGAAAATTTGACTCCACGAGAAATTGAACAAAAGGCTGCTGAATTGGCCTATTTCTTGCGTGTACCAATTGAAGTATTTTGAGAAATGCGTGGAAAAATAGATGCTTTTTCAACAAGAGGGAAAAATGCAAGAATCTTTTTTCCTATAACATAACTTAAGTGTGAAGTTTCATCAGAAGGTTTATTCAAGCTAAAGCGGGCGGAACAACCATAAACGGAAACTATTTTTGTGGTTTTTTATACGTATGCAAATCCACGCAACTAAAATTAAACAAGTAACAAATCGAAATAATATATTCATCTCATATATCAAACTATTTCGGTATAAAGAAATTAATCTTCTTTTTAAGTTCAATATTTAGTTGGAATTGATACAGATAAATCCTATTTTTTAAATTATTTTTTTTGTCAATCGACGTTTTTTTTCTCCTTTCTTTTGCGTTCCTTAATGACCAATACAAAAATAACAATTAGATTTCTTAATAATGATAACTAGCCAATTTCTGTCTTGTTTTGCCACTTTGATTATCGCAATCTCCTTCCCTCAATTAGTTTATTCCTGACTGTGGGTAATCAGTAAATTTGTTTTGAAATATTGGATATTTTGATATTTGAGAGAAAAGGAGTTCTTTCGTCTCAAAATTTAACTAATATTCATTACTTAAATTAAAGTGGTTCTTTCGATCATTCATCGAAAAAAGACACTTGTTTTGTTGACCGATTGAGATATCGGGAAAGGTTCTTTTTTAATATTTCTTCATTCAAAGTGGATTCTTAATTGATTTCTCTATTCTTTCTAGATTCAATAACCGCAAAGAAAATAGATTTATAGGTTTCATACTTTGTATAGAACTCATGTGTGAAAGAAATATTAGATTGCATAGAGTCGATGAATGAGGTGGGTTGATTAACAATTCACAGATGAAAAATGACAAAAAAGAAAGCATTCACTCCCCTTTTATATCTTGTATCTATAGTATTTTTGCCCTGGTGGCTTTCTCTCTCATTTAATAAAAGTCTGGAATCTTGGGTTAATAATTGGTGGAATGCTGGGCAATCCGAAATTTTTTTGAATGATATTCAAGAAAAGAGTATTCTAGAAAAATTCATAGAATTAGAGGAACTCCTCGTCTTAGACGAACTGATCGAGGAATACTCGGAGACACATCTACAAAAATTTCGTATAGGAATCCAAAAAGAAGCGATCCAATTAATC